GTTAATGTRGCTTATTGTAAAGCAAAGCACTGAAAATGCTTAGATGGATAGGCTTATCCCATAAACATAAAGGTTTGGTCCTGGCCTTATAATTAATTGGAGGTAAAATTACACATGCAAATCTCTGTACACCGGTGTAAAATCCCTTAAATATTTAACTAAACTTTAAGGAGAGGGTATCAAGCACATTCAGATAGCTTAAGACACCTTGCCTAGCCACACCCCCACGGAATCCAGCAGTGATAAATATTAAGCAATAAACGAAAGTTTGACTAAGTTATACCTCTTAGGGTTGGTAAATTTCGTGCCAGCCACCGCGGTCATACGATTAACCCAAACTAATTATTCTCGGCGTAAAATGTGTTGTCTATAAATAAATTAATAGAATTAAAATCCAACTAATATGTGAAAATTCATTGTTAGGACCTAGATTCAATTACGAAAGTAATTCTAATATCTTATAATGCACGACAGCTAAGACCCAAACTGGGATTAGATACCCCACTATGCTTAGCCGTAAACTTGAATACTTTAATTAACAAAACTATTTGCCAGAGAACTACTAGCTACAGCTTAAAACTCAAAGGACTTGGCGGTACTTTATACCCATCTAGAGGAGCCTGTTCTATAATCGATAAACCCCGCTCTACCTCACCATCTCTTGCTAATTCAGCCTATATACCGCCATCTTCAGCAAACCCTAAAAAGGAAGTACAGTAAGCACAAGAATACCCATAAAAACGTTAGGTCAAGGTGTAGCCAATGAGATGGGAAGTAATGGGCTACATTTTCTTTTAAAAGAACATTACGATACCCTTTATGAAACTAAAGGACTAAGGAGGATTTAGTAGTAAATTAAGAATAGAGAGCTTAATTGAATAGAGCAATGAAGTACGCACACACCGCCCGTCACCCTCCTCAAATTAAATTATTTTTAATATAAATAATAACAAACTACTTATTTATGAGAGGAGATAAGTCGTAACAAGGTAAGCATACTGGAAAGTGTGCTTGGAACAATCACAGTGTAGCTTAATTTAAAGCATCTGGCTTACACCCAGAAGAATCTATAACAAATGGACACTTTGAACTAATTCTAGCCCTAATATTTATTAATATAACTATTTATAACTTCATAAAATAAACCATTTAACTTAATTATAAAGTATTGGAGAAAGAAATATACTTCTTAGGAGCTATAGAGTAAGTACCGTAAGGGAAAGATGAAAGATTAATTAAAAGTACAAATAAGCAAAGATTAAACCTTGTACCTTTTGCATAATGAATTAACTAGAAAACTTCTAACTAAAAGAATTGTAGCTAGAAACCCCGAAACCAAACGAGCTACCTAAGAACAATTTTATGAATTAACCCGTCTATGTAGCAAAATAGTGGGAAGATTCTTAGGTAGAGGTGAAAAGCCTAACGAGCTTGGTGATAGCTGGTTACCCAAAAAATGAATTTAAGTTCAACTTTAAATTTGCTTAAAGAACATAAAATCTTAATGTAAATTTAAAATATAGCCAAAAGAGGGACAGCTCTTTAGGAATGGAAAAAACCTTAAATAGTGAATAAACAACAATACAATTTAACCATTGTAGGCTTAAAAGCAGCCACCAATAAAGAAAGCGTTCAAGCTCAACATAAAATTTCAACTAATACAACTATATTCATTGACTTCCTAAAATTATATATTGGGTAAATCTATAATCTTATAGATGATATACTGTTAATATGAGTAACAAGAATACAAATTCTCCAAGCATAAGTGTATAACAACCCGGATATCCATTGTTAGTTATCAGGATATAGGTGATATCTATTACATAAGAACACCTAAAACTTTATCTGTTAGCCCAACACAGGAATGCTTTAAGGAAAGATTAAAAAAAATAAAAGGAACTCGGCAAACAAGAACCTCGCCTGTTTACCAAAAACATCACCTCTAGCATATCAAGTATTAGAGGCATTGCCTGCCCAGTGACTTAAGTTAAACGGCCGCGGTATCCTGACCGTGCAAAGGTAGCATAATCACTTGTTCCTTAATTAGGGACTAGCATGAATGGCTAAACGAAGGTTCGACTGTCTCTTATTTTTAATCAGTGAAATTGACCTTTCAGTGAAGAGGCTGAAATTTTATAATAAGACGAGAAGACCCTATGGAGCTTAAATTAAATGATTTAACTGTAATTATTAATAAATCTAAGGACCTAAAAACTACAGCATAAATTAAAAATTTCGGTTGGGGTGACCTCGGAGAATAAAAAATCCTCCGAATGATTGTAACCTAGACTTACAAGTTAAAGTAATACTTATGTCTTATTGACCCAAAAAATATTTTGATCAACGGACCAAGTTACCCTAGGGATAACAGCGCAATCCTATTTAAGAGTCCATATCGACAATTAGGGTTTACGACCTCGATGTTGGATCAGGACATCCCAATGGTGCAGAAGCTATTAATGGTTCGTTTGTTCAACGATTAAAGTCCTACGTGATCTGAGTTCAGACCGGAGCAATCCAGGTCGGTTTCTATCTATTAACAATTTCTCCCAGTACGAAAGGACAAGAGAAATAGAGCCTCCTTACAAATAAGTGCTCTTAACCTAATTTATGAATAAAATCTAAATAAAATTTATTTGTTCAACTTACTTACCTAGATAAGGTTATTAGGGTGGCAGAGCCAGGAAATTGCGTAAGATTTAAAACCTTGTTCCCAGAGGTTCAAATCCTCTCCCTAATAGTGTATTTTATTAATATTTTAACCCTCCTTGTTCCTATCCTGATCGCTATGGCTTTCCTAACATTAGTAGAACGTAAAATCTTAGGATATATACAATTACGTAAAGGTCCTAATATTGTAGGCCCATATGGCGTACTTCAACCATTTGCAGACGCTATAAAACTATTTATAAAAGAACCAATACGACCTTTAACAACTTCAATATCCCTATTTATTATTGCTCCCACTCTATCACTCACACTAGCTTTAAGCCTATGAGTTCCTCTCCCTATACCTCATCCATTAATTAACTTAAATCTAGGAATTCTATTTATTTTAGCTACATCAAGCCTATCAGTTTACTCTATCCTATGATCAGGATGGGCTTCCAATTCCAAGTACTCTCTATTTGGAGCATTACGAGCCGTAGCCCAAACAATTTCATATGAAGTAACAATAGCTATTATTCTCCTGTCCGTTCTATTGATAAGCGGGTCATATTCACTACAAACCCTAATTATCACTCAAGAACACACATGATTAATCCTACCAGCCTGACCAATAGCTATAATATGATTTATTTCTACCCTAGCAGAGACAAACCGAGCTCCATTTGACCTTACAGAAGGTGAGTCAGAATTAGTATCAGGATTTAATGTAGAATACGCAGCAGGCCCATTCGCACTATTCTTTATAGCCGAATATACTAATATTATCTTAATAAACGCTCTAACAACTATTATTTTCCTAGGACCACTATTTTATGTAAGCCTCCCAGAACTCTACTCAATCAACTTTATAGTAGAAACCCTAATTTTATCATCAACATTTCTATGAATCCGAGCATCTTACCCTCGCTTCCGTTATGACCAACTAATACACCTCCTATGAAAAAACTTCTTGCCATTAACCTTAGCCCTATGCATATGACATATCTCACTACCAATTTTTACAGCCGGAATTCCACCTCATATGTAAAGAAATATGTCTGACAAAAGAGTTACTTTGATAGAGTAAATTATAGAGGTTTAAATCCTCTTATTTCTAGGATTTTAGGAATTGAACCTACACTTAAGAATTCAAAATTCTTCGTGCTACCTATACACCATATCCTAACTAGTAAGGTCAGCTAATTAAGCTATCGGGCCCATACCCCGAAAACGTTGGTTTAAATCCTTCCCGTACTAATAAACCCTGCTACTCTAACAATCATTTATTTCACAATCTTCCTAGGTCCTATTATCACAATCGCTAGCAATAATCTCATACTAATATGAGTTGGCCTAGAGTTTAGCCTCTTATCAATTATCCCATTACTAATTAACAAAAAAAATCCACGATCAACCGAAGCAGCAACCAAATACTTCATCACACAGGCAACAGCCTCAATAATTATTCTACTAGCTATTGTTCTTAACTACAAACAACTAGGATCATGAATGTTTCAACAACAAACAAACAACCTAATTATTAATATAACACTATTAGCATTATCCATAAAACTCGGCCTAGCTCCATTCCACTATTGATTACCAGAAGTAACCCAAGGAATTCCACTCCACATAGGATTAATTCTGTTAACATGGCAAAAAATTGCCCCTCTATCTATCCTCATGCAAATTTATCACTTCCTTAACCCTACTATCATCTTAATTTTAGCAATTACATCAATCTTCATAGGAGCATGAGGCGGATTAAATCAAACCCAAATACGAAAAATTATGGCATACTCATCAATTGCCCATATAGGATGAATGCTAGCTATCCTCCCTTATAATCCATCCCTCACTATTCTTAATCTTATTATTTACATTTTACTCACTATTCCTATATTTTTATTGCTTATACTTAATTCCTCTACATCAATTAATTCAATTTCACTCTCATGAAACAAGATACCAGTGATTCTAACAATAATATCTCTAATATTATTATCCTTAGGAGGTCTCCCACCATTAACAGGATTTCTACCTAAATGAATTATTATTACAGAACTTATTAAAAATAACTGCTTAGTTATAGCAACAATCATGGCAATAATAGCCCTAGTAAACTTATTTTTTTATACTCGTCTAATTTACTCAACTTCACTAACCATATTCCCCACTAATAATAATTCAAAAATATTAACTCACCAAACTATAGCCAAATCCAATTTTATATTATCTTCCCTAACCATTATAAGTACAATGATCCTCCCACTTTCCCCACAATTAGTTTCCTAGAAGTTTAGGATATAAATAGTCCAAGAGCCTTCAAAGCCCTAAGAAAACAAGCAAGTTTAACTTCTGTTAAGGACTGTAAGACTATACCCTACATCTATTGAATGCAAATCAATTGCTTTAATTAAGCTAAGACCTTAACTAGATTGATAGGATTTAAACCTACGAAAATTTAGTTAACAGCTAAACACCCTATTACTGGCTTCAATCTACTTCTACCGCCAATCAGAAACGTGGCGGTAGAAGTCTTAGTAGAAATTTATCTACACCTTCGAATTTGCAATTCGACATGAATATCACCTTAAGACCTGGTAAAAAGAGGACTAAAACCTCTGTATTTAGATTTACAGTCTAATGCTTACTCAGCCATATTACCTATGTTCATTAACCGTTGACTATTCTCAACTAACCATAAAGACATTGGTACCCTATACTTACTATTTGGTGCTTGAGCAGGAATAGTAGGCACAGCACTTAGCATACTAATTCGAGCAGAGTTAGGTCAGCCAGGTGCACTACTAGGGGACGACCAGATTTATAATGTTATCGTCACTGCCCACGCATTTATTATGATTTTCTTTATAGTAATGCCTATAATACTAGGAGGCTTTGGGAACTGACTTGTACCTCTAATAATTGGAGCCCCTGATATAGCATTCCCACGGATAAATAATATAAGCTTCTGACTTCTCCCTCCATCCTTCTTTCTTCTTATAGCATCATCTATAGTAGAAGCAGGAGCAGGAACAGGATGAACAGTATACCCTCCCTTAGCCGGAAATTTAGCTCATGCTGGAGCATCTGTAGATCTAACTATTTTTTCTCTTCACCTAGCTGGCGTATCGTCTATCTTAGGAGCTATTAATTTTATTACTACTATCATTAATATGAAACCTCCAGCTATAACCCAATACCAAACACCACTATTTGTTTGATCAGTCCTTATTACAGCTGTGCTTCTCCTCCTTTCACTCCCAGTATTAGCCGCAGGCATTACAATACTATTGACAGACCGAAATCTCAATACAACTTTCTTTGACCCTGCTGGAGGAGGAGACCCAATCCTTTATCAACATCTATTCTGATTCTTCGGACACCCCGAAGTTTATATTCTAATTCTCCCAGGATTTGGGATTATCTCACATGTAGTTACCTACTACTCTGGAAAAAAAGAACCTTTCGGTTATATAGGAATAGTATGAGCTATAATGTCTATTGGCTTCCTAGGCTTCATTGTCTGAGCTCACCATATATTTACAGTAGGCTTAGATGTAGACACACGAGCCTATTTTACATCAGCTACAATAATTATTGCTATTCCCACAGGTGTAAAAGTATTTAGCTGACTTGCAACTCTTCATGGAGGTAATATTAAATGATCCCCAGCTATACTATGAGCTCTAGGCTTTATCTTCCTATTCACAGTGGGAGGGCTAACTGGGATTGTCCTTTCAAACTCATCACTCGATATTGTTCTTCACGATACCTACTACGTAGTTGCCCATTTCCATTACGTGTTATCAATAGGAGCAGTATTTGCCATTATAGCTGGATTTGTCCATTGATTCCCACTATTTTCTGGTTACACCTTAAATGATACATGAGCTAAAGCCCATTTCGCCATTATATTTGTAGGGGTTAATATAACATTTTTCCCTCAACACTTCCTAGGCCTTTCAGGGATACCACGACGTTATTCAGACTATCCAGATGCTTACACCACATGAAATACTGTATCATCCATAGGGTCTTTTATTTCACTTACAGCTGTCCTCGTAATAATTTTTATAATTTGAGAAGCATTTGCCTCTAAACGAGAAGTTCTATCAGTATTACACTCTTCAACAAATCTAGAATGAATCCACGGCTGCCCACCACCTTATCATACCTTTGAAGAACCAGCCTATGTAAAAGTTAAATAAGAAAGGAAGGAATCGAACCCCCTAAAACTGGTTTCAAGCCAGTCCCATATCCTATATGACTTTCTCAATAAGATATTAGTAAAATAATTACATAACTTTGTCAAAGTTAAATTATAGAGTAAAATCTCTATATATCTTTTATGGCATACCCATTTCAATTAGGCCTTCAAGACGCAACATCCCCAATCATGGAAGAACTTATAAACTTCCATGACCATACACTCATGATCGTGTTTTTAATTAGCTCCCTAGTACTATATATTATTTCCCTAATATTAACAACAAAACTAACACATACAAGCACTATAGACGCACAAGAAGTTGAAACCATTTGAACTATCTTACCAGCCGTAATTCTCATTTTAATTGCTCTCCCCTCCCTACGTATTCTCTACATAATAGACGAAATTAATAACCCCTTATTAACAGTAAAAACTATAGGTCACCAATGATATTGAAGCTATGAATATACCGATTATGAAGATTTATGCTTTGACTCATACATAATTCCAACAAATGACCTCAAACCGGGTGAACTACGACTGTTAGAAGTTGACAACCGAGTTGTCTTACCAATAGAGCTTCCGATTCGTATACTTATTTCATCTGAAGATGTCCTCCACTCATGAGCCGTCCCTTCATTAGGACTAAAAACCGATGCAATTCCAGGACGATTAAACCAAGCAACAGTGACATCAAACCGACCAGGATTGTTTTATGGTCAATGCTCTGAAATCTGTGGCTCTAATCACAGCTTCATGCCTATTGTTCTTGAAATAGTTCCACTAAAACATTTTGAAAACTGATCTGCTTCTATAATTTAAACTCACTATGAAGCTTAGAGCGTTAACCTTTTAAGTTAAAGTTAGAGACCTTAAATCTCCATAGTGATATGCCACAACTAGACACATCCACATGATTTATTACAATCATTTCATCAATGATCACTCTATTTATTTTATTTCAATTGAAAATTTCTTCACAAACTTTCCCACTATCACCATCACCAAAAACATTAATAACACAAAAAGTAAACACCCCTTGAGAATCAAAATGAACGAAAATTTATTTGCCTCATTCATTACCCCAACAATAATAGGATTGCCAATTGTTGTGACCATTATTATATTTCCATCCATTCTATTTCCATCATCAAAACGCCTAATTAACAACCGTCTTTACTCTTTTCAACACTGACTAATCAAACTAATTATTAAGCAAATAATATTAATTCATACCCCAAAAGGACGAACCTGAACACTAATAATTGTATCCCTTATTATATTTATTGGATCTACAAATCTTCTAGGACTTCTACCCCACACATTCACTCCTACAACTCAATTATCCATAAACTTAAGTATGGCAATCCCATTATGAGCCGGAGCTGTAATCCTAGGATTTCGCCATAAATTAAAAAGCTCTTTAGCCCATTTCCTCCCACAAGGAACTCCAATCTCATTAATCCCAATATTAATCATTATTGAAACAATTAGTTTATTTATTCAACCCATAGCCCTAGCAGTTCGACTGACAGCTAATATTACTGCAGGCCACCTATTAATACACCTAATTGGAGGTGCCACCCTAGTATTAATAAATATTAGTCCACCAACTGCCACCATTACATTTATTATTCTTCTACTATTGACAGTACTGGAGTTTGCAGTAGCATTAATTCAAGCTTATGTGTTTACCCTTCTAGTAAGTCTATATTTACATGATAATACATAATGACCCACCAAACTCATGCCTATCATATAGTCAACCCAAGCCCATGACCATTAACAGGAGCCTTTTCAGCCCTCTTGTTGACATCAGGCTTAGTAATATGATTTCACTACAACTCAATTATTTTATTAACATTAGGTCTATTAACAAATACCCTTACAATGTATCAATGATGACGAGATGTAATCCGTGAAGGAACTTACCAAGGTCATCACACACCAATCGTTCAAAAAGGGCTCCGATATGGAATAATCTTATTTATTATCTCTGAAGTATTCTTCTTTGCCGGATTTTTTTGAGCATTCTACCACTCCAGTCTAGTTCCCACACATGACCTAGGAGGTTGCTGACCACCAACAGGAATTTCACCACTCAACCCACTAGAAGTCCCGCTCTTAAATACCTCAGTACTTCTAGCATCAGGTGTCTCAATCACATGAGCTCATCACAGCCTAATAGAAGGGAAACGAAACCACATGAATCAAGCCTTGATAATTACTATTATACTAGGACTTTATTTTACTGCTCTACAAGCCATAGAATACTTTGAAACATCCTTCTCTATCTCAGATGGAATTTACGGATCAACATTCTTTATAGCAACAGGATTCCATGGACTTCACGTAATCATCGGATCAACCTTCCTTATAGTATGTCTTCTGCGACAGCTAAAATTTCATTTTACATCCAAACACCACTTCGGATTTGAAGCAGCAGCATGATACTGACACTTCGTAGATGTAGTCTGACTTTTCCTCTATGTCTCTATTTATTGATGAGGATCATACTCTCTTAGTATAACTAATATGACTGACTTCCAATTAGTAGATTCTGAAAAATCCTCAGAAGAGAGTAATTAATCTTCTTATTATTATTCTAATCAACAGCTCTCTATCCCTTCTCCTAATCCTAATTGCATTTTGATTACCACAAATAAACCTATATGCAGAAAAAGCAAATCCATATGAATGTGGTTTTGACCCTTCAAGCTCCGCGCGCCTACCGTTCTCAATAAAATTTTTCCTAGTAGCCATCACATTCTTATTGTTTGACCTAGAAATTGCCCTTCTACTACCCCTTCCATGAGCCATTCAAACAATCAAAACCTCAACTATAATAACTATAGCTTCAATTTTAGTCACTATTCTATCTTTAGGCCTTATATATGAATGAATACATAAAGGATTAGAATGAACAGAATAAATGGTAATTAGTTTAAAACAAAATTAATGATTTCGACTCATTAGATTATGATATTGCTCATAATTACCAATATGTCATCTGCCTTCCTTAACCTTACTTTAGCCTTCACCCTATCACTCCTAGGAACCCTAATATTTCGTTCCCACCTAATATCCACCCTTTTATGTCTAGAAGGCATAATATTATCCCTATTTATTATAACCTCAGTATCTTCATTAAACTCTAATTCAATAAACACTATATCTATTCCTATTATCATTCTAGTTTTCGCTGCGTGTGAGGCAGCGGTAGGTCTAGCCCTACTAGTAAAAGTATCAAACACCTATGGAACTGATTATGTCCAAAACCTTAATCTCTTACAATGTTAAAAATTATTTTTCCATCATTAATACTACTCCCTTTAACCTGACTTTCAGAGTCAAAAAAAACCTGAACAAACGTAACCTCTTACAGCTTTTTAATTAGCTTGATTAGCTTAACATTACTATGACAAACCGACGAAAATTATCTTAATTTCTCAAACATATTTTTTTCTGACCCTCTATCTTCACCATTAATTATTTTAACAACTTGACTTCTACCACTAATACTTATAGCTAGCCAAAATCATTTAATAAAAGAAAACCCTGTATTTCAAAAAATTTATATTTCAATGTTGGTAAGTCTGCAGATCCTACTAATTATAACTTTCTCTGCAACAGAATTAATCATATTTTATATTTTATTTGAAGCAACCCTTATCCCCACACTTATTATTATTACTCGATGGGGTAATCAGACTGAACGATTAAATGCAGGAATTTACTTTTTATTTTATACATTAATTGGCTCCATCCCACTATTAATTGCCCTTATCCTAATTCAAAACTACATTGGCACATTAAATTTCCCAATCTTACTTTTAACATCTAACCCCATAAACACTTCCTGATCAAATAACTTTCTATGACTAGCATGCATAATAGCGTTTCTTATTAAAATACCACTATATGGAGTCCACTTATGACTCCCAAAAGCCCACGTTGAAGCACCAATTGCCGGGTCTATAATTCTTGCAGCTATTTTACTAAAATTAGGCGGCTATGGGATAATCCGAATTTCTATTATTTTAGACCCACTAACAAAATATATAGCCTTCCCATTCATTCTCTTATCCCTATGAGGAATAATTATAACTAGCTCAATCTGCCTACGTCAAACAGACCTAAAATCATTAATTGCATACTCCTCAGTAAGTCATATAGCCCTAGTCATTGCATCAATCCTAATTCAAACCCCATGAAGCTTTATAGGAGCAACAATACTGATAATCGCTCATGGACTAACCTCCTCATTACTTTTTTGTTTAGCCAACACTAACTATGAACGTATCCATAGTCGTACCATAGTTATAGCTCGCGGTCTCCAAACAATTCTTCCACTAATAGCAATATGATGATTAATTGCCAGCTTAGCCAACCTAGCCCTTCCACCAACAATTAATCTTATAGGTGAGCTATTTATTACTATATCACTTTATTCTTGATCTAACCCTTCAATTATCCTAATAGGAGTAAATATTATTATTACAGGAATATACTCTATATACATAATTATCACTACTCAACGTGGTAAATTGACAAATCATATAGTTAACCTTCAACCCTCCCACACACGAGAAATAACACTTATAGCTCTGCATGTAATCCCATTAATCCTTCTAACTATTAACCCTAAACTCATTACAGGATTAACAATATGTAAATATAGTTTACAAAAAACATTAGACTGTGAATCTAATAACAGGAAATTAGCCTCCTTATTTACCAAGAAAGTATGCAAGAACTGCTAATTCATGCCTCCATGATTAAAATCATGGCTTTCTTACTTTTATAGGATAATAGAAATCCATTGGTCTTAGGAACCAAAAACCTTGGTGCAAATCCAAATAAAAGTAATTAATGCACTCTCAACCTCAATCTTATTAATTTTTATAATCCTCCTTTCCCCAATTCTAATCTCAACAACTAATTTAATTAAACATATTAACTTCCCAACATATGCTATATTATCAATCAAATTTTCATTCATCATCAGCCTACTCCCCCTCCTAATATTTTTCTATGATAACATAGAATATATAGTTACTACCTGACACTGAATTACTATAAATTCAATTAAACTCTCTTTAAGCTTTAAAATTGACTACTTTTCTATTTTATTTATATCTGTAGGACTCTACGTCACATGATCAATTATTCAATTCTCCTCCTGATATATACACTCAGATATTCACATCAACCGATTTATCAAGTATCTCTTATTATTCCTAATTACCATACTTATTTTAACGTCAGCTAACAATATATTTCAATTATTTATTGGCTGAGAAGGAGTAGGAATCATATCCTTCCTACTTATTGGATGATGATATGGACGAACAGACGCAAATACTGCAGCTCTACAAGCTATTTTATATAACCGCATTGGAGATATTGGATTTATTATAGCTATAATTTGATTTTCCTTAAATATAAACTCATGAGAATTTCAACAGATTATACTTTCAGATAATAGCTTAATCCCATTATTAGGCCTACTAATCGCAGCCACAGGAAAATCAGCACAGTTCAGCCTTCACCCATGATTACCATCAGCTATAGAAGGACCAACACCTGTATCAGCTTTATTACATTCCAGCACTATAGTAGTAGCAGGAATTTTCCTATTAATCCGATTTCACCCACTTACATCAAATAATAGTAATATCATAACAATTATACTATGTCTAGGGGCCCTTACTACATTATTTACAGCCATTTGTGCCCTTACCCAAAATGATATTAAAAAAATTGTAGCTTTTTCTACATCAAGCCAACTAGGTCTTATAATAGTAACCCTAGGAATCAACCAACCATACCTAGCTTTCCTACATATCTGCACACACGCATTCTTTAAGGCCATATTATTTATATGCTCTGGCTCAATTATTCATAGCCTAAACGACGAACAAGACATCCGAAAAATAGGAAACACCATGAAAACTTTACCTTTTACCTCCTCATGTTTAACCATCGGAAGCCTAGCCCTTACAGGAATACCATTCCTAACAGGATTCTATTCAAAAGACTTGATTATTGAAGCCATTAATACCTGTAATACCAACGCCTGAGCCCTTCTTGTTACACTAATCGCCACATCAATAACAGCTATATATAGCATACGTATCATTTACTTTGTTTCTATAACTAAACCACGCTACCCTCCTCTTATTACTATTAACGAAAATAACCCAGACCTTATAAACCCTATTAAACGCCTGGCACTTGGAAGTATCTTTGCAGGATTTGTCATCTCATACAACATTCCACCAACCAATATTCAAATTCTTACTATACCATGGTTTCTGAAAACCACAGCCCTAACTGTTACAGTACTAGGATTTATTATTGCCTTAGAACTGAATAACTTAACTATAAAACTTTCTATTAACAAAACAAATTCATTTTCATCATTCTCCACTCTACTAGGCTATTTTCCATCCATTATTCACCGTTTTACACCCATAAAATCCCTCAACCTAAGCTTGAATACATCTCTAAACCTACTTGACCTTGTCTGATTAGAAAAATTAATCCCAAAATCAACCTCAACCATTCACACTAATATAACCACATTACTGACTAACCAAAAAGGCCTAATTAAACTTTACTTCCTATCATTCTTAGTAAACATTATTCTTATCATTATTGTGTACTCTATTAATCTCGAGTAATCTCAATAATGATAAAAATACCCGCAAACAAAGACCACCCTGCTACTACTATTATTCAAGTCGCACAACTATATATTGCCGCAACCCCAATTCCCCCTTCTAATATAACCCCTACATCATCAATTTCATACATTAATCAATCACCTAAGCTATTAAAATCAACTAATTCTACCTCATTATAGTAATCAAGTAGATATATTACAAATATCTCTATCAAAAACCCCATAATAAAAAAACTAAAAATTAATCAACTAGACCCCCAAGTCTCAGGATACTCCTCAGTGGCTATAGCAGTTGTATAACCAAATACAACTAACATCCCACCTAGATAAATTAAAAAGACTATTAAACCTAAAAATGACCCACCAAACCCTAAAACCATTAAACAACCAACAAATCCACTAACAATTAAGCCTAAACCACCATAAATAGGTGAAGGTTTTAACGCCAACCCTAAACACCCAATCAAAAATAATAAACTTAAAATAAAAATATAATTGTTCATTGTTCTCACACAGCATTTAACTGCGACCAATGACATGAAAAATCATCGTTGTAATTCAACTACAAGAACACCTAATGACAATCATACGAAAAACACACCCACTATTCAAGATACTTAACCACTCCTTCATCGACCTGCCTGCCCCTTCCAACATTTCATCATGATGAAACTTTGGATCTCTATTAGGAATCTGCCTTATAGTCCAAATCCTCACAGGCCTATTCCTAGCAATACACTACACATCAGACACAATAACAGCCTTCTCATCAGTAACACATATCTGCCGAGATGTAAACTATGGATGACTAATCCGATACCTACATGCCAACGGAGCCTCTATATTCTTTATCTGTTTATTTTTACACGTAGGACGGGGAATGTACTACGGATCCTATACATTTATAGAAACATGAAACATTGGGGTTATCTTACTATTTGCAGTGATAGCCACAGCATTTATAGGCTATATCCTCCCATGAGGACAGATATCATTTTGAGGGGCTACAGTAATCACAAACCTTCTATCAGCCATTCCATATGTAGGAACTACCCTAGTAGAATGAATTTGAGGCGGATTCTCAGTAGATAAAGCCACCCTGACCCGATTTTTTGCTTTCCACTTCATCCTACCATTCATTATTACAGCATTAGTGATTGTGCACCTCCTTTTCCTTCACGAAACAGGATCTAACAACCCCACCGGCCTTAACTCTGATGCCGACAAAATCCCGTTCCACCCTTACTATACCATCAAAGACATCCTAGGAGCCCTAATTATACTTCTCTTTCTTATAACCTTAGTCCTCTTCTTCCCAGACATATTAGGTGACCCCGACAATTATATACCAGCCAACCCACTAAACACTCCACCTCATATTAAGCCAGAATGATATTTCTTATTCGCATATGCCATTCTACGCTCAATTCCCAATAAGCTAGGAGGAGTCCTAGCCCTAATTTTATCTATCCTAATTCTAGCGTTTCTCCCATTCCTTCACACATCCAAACAACGAAGCCTAACATTCCGCCCAATCACCCAAGCCTTATACTGAATTCTAGTAGCTAACCTACTTATCCTCACTTGAATTGGAGGTCAACCAGTAGAACACCCATTCATCATTATTGGACAACTAGCCTCCATCTCTTACTTCACTATCATCCTCATTCTAATACCAGTCGCAGGTATTATTGAAGACAAGTTACTAAAACTCTACCCATGTCTTGATAGTATAAATATTACTCAGGTCTTGTAAACCTGAAATGAAGATCTACTCTTCTCAAGACATCAAGAAGAAGGAATTAACTCCCCACCCTCAGCACCCAAAGCTGATATTCTAGTTAAACTACTTCTTGCAGTACATAAATTTATTTAGTACATTAGAACATTTATGTATATCGTGCATTATATTATTATCCCCTAGCATATAAGCATGTATATTACATTAATGCATTCAGACATCAACCAAATTTCAACTATATATTCTCTACAACATGAATATTATTATCATACATTTTAATTAATGCTTTTCAACATACCTGTGTTATTAGACATACCCCATTCAGTCATAAACCTTTCTCTTCCATATGACTATCCCCTTCCCCATGTGGTCCCTTAATCTACCATCCTCCGTGAAACCATCAACCCGCCCACCTAATGCCCCTCTTCTCGCTCCGGGCCCATATCACTTGGGGGTAGCTAACTTGAATCTTTATCAGACATCTGGTTCTTACTTCAGGGCCATCAAATGCGTTATCGCCCATACGTTCCCCTTAAATAAGACATCTCGATGGTAACAGGTCTAATCAGCCCATGACCAACATAACTGAGGTGTCAGGCCTTTGGTATTTTTTTATCTTTGGGTGCCTTCATCACCATGGCCGACTCAGCTCCCGAAGGTCAGCACATCATCCAGAAGTACATACGGTCAAGAGTCCTTAGTCCGCTTCGCCAATTTCCCGAAAGGCTACTTAATTAATGCTTGTTAGACATGAAATTAAATCAATACTAGATTTGAACTTACTTACAAAAAAAAACATCAAACCCCCCCCTCCCCCTCCTAATGTCAAACCCCAAAAACATCAAGAATTTACGAAATAAATTATTAACTACTCTAAAATCACTTGCGCTCTGATTTATTCTAGTAGACCACAAAATTTAAACTCATAATTCAGTATTTGAAAAATTTTTACAAAATTTGATTTCATCATACAAAACATTTACTTTCCCTCCATACAACAGGAGGCTTTA